AGTTTGATCTATTCCCAATATATTCCTTTATTCCATTACTCGTTATATTCTAGTCAATCCAATTGGTTAAATTGTTGTTCATATTGAAATGAATCGAGATTGATAAGGAGTTGGTTAATGATGCTCGAACATGTACTTGTTTTGAGTGCCTATTTATTTTCTGTCGGTCTATATGGATTGATTACAAGTCGAAATATGGTTAGGGCTCTTATGTGTCTTGAACTTATATTAAATGCGGTTAATCTCAATTTTGTCACATTTTCGGATTTTTTTGATAGTCGTCAATTAAAAGGGGCCATTTTCTCCATTTTTGTTATAGCTATTGCAGCTGCTGAAGCTGCTATTGGACTCGCTATTGTTTCATCAATTTATCGTAACAGAAAATCAACTCGTATAAATCAATCGAATTTGTTGAATAAGTAATATTATCATATAAATTAGAATTTTCATAAATTAATAATTAATTCAAATTAGAATTAATTCAAATTAGCATGTCTGCCACGTAAGGTATCCTTATGTTATCACAAACATACGAAATCAAAGTATTTTGGCGCTGTCAATCCAGAAGTAGATTAATAAAAAAACTCGGGGAACTCATCGATTCATCTAGTATTTAAATATATAATTCATTTATCAATTTACTAGATTGAAACCTTCTCACGTTCAAAAATGGATAGATCCAATGTCACATTCAGTAAAGATTTATGATACATGTATCGGGTGTACTCAATGTGTCCGAGCCTGTCCCACGGATGTATTAGAAATGATACCTTGGGACGGATGTAAAGCCAAACAAATAGCTTCCGCTCCAAGAACAGAGGATTGTGTCGGTTGTAAGAGATGTGAATCCGCCTGCCCAACAGATTTCTTGAGTGTTCGAGTTTATTTATGGCATGAAACAACCCGCAGCATGGGTATAGCTTATTAATACGTTACAGAAAACCCTACTTGAGCCCATTTCTTTTTTACCGCCAAAACCTGTGCTCAAAAATATCTTATTTTTGGGCATAGGTTTTTCTGGTCCAAGTGTATCTTGTCTTTACCACGAACAAATTTCCTTGGTTAACAATAATTGTAGTTTTACCAATATTTGCAGGTTCCTTTATTTTATTTCTTCCACATAAAGGAAATAGGGTAATTAGGTGGTATACTATATGTATATGCATGTTAGAACTTATTCTAACAACCTATGCATTCTGTTATCATTTTCAATTGGACGATCCATTAATCCAACTAGTAGAGGATTATAAATGGATCAATTTTTTTGATTTCCGTTGGAAATTAGGAATAGATGGACTGTCTATAGGACCCGTTTTATTAACAGGATTTATCACTACTTTAGCTACTTTAGCAGCCTGGCCTGTTACTCGGGATTCTCGATTATTCCATTTCTTGATGTTAGCAATGTACAGTGGTCAAATAGGATCATTTTCTTCTCGGGACCTTTTACTTTTTTTCATCATGTGGGAATTAGAATTAATTCCGGTTTATCTACTTCTATCCATGTGGGGAGGAAAGAAACGTCTCTACTCAGCCACAAAATTTATTTTGTACACGGCGGGAGGTTCCATTTTTCTCTTAATGGGAGTTCTGGGTGTCGGTTTATATGGTTCTAATGAACCAACATTAAATTTTGAAACATCAGCGAATCAGTCGTATCCTGTGGCTTTGGAAATAATATTCTATATTGGATTTTTTATTGCTTTTGCTGTCAAATTACCGATTCTACCCCTACATACATGGTTACCAGATACCCATGGAGAGGCACATTACAGTACTTGTATGCTTCTAGCCGGAATTTTATTAAAAATGGGAGCGTATGGATTGATTCGGATTAATATGGAATTATTACCACACGCTCATTCTATATTTTCTCCTTGGTTGATGATAGTAGGTACAATACAAATAATCTATGCAGCTTCAACATCTCCCGGCCAACGTAATTTAAAAAAAAGAATAGCCTATTCCTCCGTATCTCATATGGGTTTCATACTTATAGGAATTGCTTCTATAACCGATACGGGACTGAATGGAGCTATTTTACAAATAATCTCTCATGGGTTTATTGGTGCTGCACTTTTTTTCTTGGCAGGAACGAGTTATGATAGAATACGTCTTGTTTATCTCGACCAAATGGGCGGAGTAGCTATCCCCATGCCAAAAATATTTACGATGTTCAGTAGTTTTTCCATGGCTTCGCTTGCATTACCGGGTATGAGTGGTTTTGTTGCAGAAGTGATAGTCTTTTTAGGAATAATTACCAGCCAAAAATATCTTTTAATGCCCAAAATTGCCATCACTTTTGTAATGGCAATTGGAATGATATTAACTCCTATTTATTCATTATCTATGTTACGCCAGATGTTCTATGGATATAAGTTATTTAATACTCCAAATTCTTATGTTTTTGATTCTGGACCGCGCGAGTTATTTGTTTCGATCTCCATTTTTCTACCTGTAATAGGTATTGGTATGTATCCGGATTTTGTTCTTTCACTATCAGTTGACAAGGTTGAAGGTATTCTATCTAATTATTTTTATAGATAGTTTTCTTAAAGAAAAAAACTCCTATGATTTTTAAGAGTTGGTTGACTAATGAAAAAAAAAAGAAGGATTTTTATTCTCTTAAATCTTAAATAAAGTAAAAACAAAATATGAATTTGAATTTTCACCCAATATACTTGGTCTTTGCGAGAACCGTGTGAATCACTACACTACTTGACTTGATTCACACGGTTGTCGCCGGTTGGCACAAGGTGTTTTATATACACCGTATTCCACTCTGTTTGTATTCGTAAGAACTTTTCTGGAATTTAACTAGAGGTTAACGTAAATGAACCATAACTATGTAGCCCTATTCCTAATAGATTTACCCCAAAATAGCATATCCAAATTATAAGAAAGCCTAGAGTCGCCACAATTGCGGAATTTGCCCCCTGAAAATTTTTATTTGTTCGAATATGCAAATAAATTGCGAATACGATCCAAGTAATAAAGGCCCAAGTTTCCTTTGGATCCCAACTCCAATATGATCCCCATGCTTCATTAGCCCATACTGCTCCTGAAAGAATACCTATGGTTAAAAATATAAATCCTAGGCTAATCACACGATAACTCCAATAATCTAATTGTTGAATCAATTGGGCCTTGTAATAATTCTTAGCAGACAAAAAAGAAGTTTTTTTAAAAATATTGTTTCTTTCATTCTTGTATTGGATTTCACCAAATGAAAAAGACTCATTTAATTTTAAGAAATTATTACTTTTATAACTATAAAAAATCTTTCTAAATGTAATGACTAGAAGTGCGACTGATAATAATGATCCACAAAGAAGAGCCGCATAGCTCAATATCATCATACTTACGTGCATTATTAACCACTCCGATTGTAGAGCAGGTACTAATATTGCGGGTTTACGTATTTCAGTTAAAAGACCCGAAGTAGCAAAGCCTTGGGTAAAAATAGTACTTGAGGCAGTTATTGTGGTTAAATAATTTTTTCTTATTTTGAAATAAGGGACTATATGAATAAGGGAGAAACTCCATGAAAGAAAGATTAATGATTCATATAAATCACTTAGTGGGAAATGGCCCGAATAAATCCAACGAGTGATTAATAATCCTGTTAGACATAAAAAAGTAACTATCATCCCCTTTTCTGACGAATCATATGGTTTTATGATTTCATTGCCCAATAAGGTTATCAAATGAATTATAATTACAATTGAAACAATCGAAAAGGAAATATGAGTGAATATATGCTCTAAAGTTGAAAATATCATAAAAATGAAAAAAAGGGAGGGAATCCCCTAAATTAATATTAATTAAGAAATAGAAATCGGGAATTTAATTTATTTTTATTATAGGATCTATTGGATCTCTTTTAGAAGATGTCATGCCGCCACTCGGACTCGAACCGAGATGCTCTAGCACTGCTTCCTAAGAGCAGCGTGTCTACCGATTTCACCATAGCGGCTTACTCGAACTAATAATAGCCTATTTATATTCAATCGTCGAGATTGGACAAGTCAATTCAATCAAATAAGTTTTTTTAGTAAACACTAAAATTGATAAAAAAATGAGTTCAAAAGTCAATTTGAAGGTTCATTAGTTTCATTTATTAGGGTGTCCGGTTTATTTATCTTAGGGCTTTGATGTAGTTTCTCCTATTCTAAAATCCAACTTTTGCAAGTAGATTATTCTCTCGATAGAATAAAAAAACTGTTTTCATTTTTATTGATACTTCATTATTTCTCGTTTATCTGATTTCATAAATTTCAAACAAAAAATAAATTTTCTCAATGAATCCAAAATAACCATATTTTCTTTTTGATTACTTCAAATTGACACATTATTTGTACATTGACAGATTAGTTGTACATAATATCTCAACAATGAAGTTCTTTTATTAATTGGGCTCAAAATTGGAGATATATGGTAAATCCATTTCATATAGTAATTACTAAAAATTATAAATTAAGAAGTCATAAAGTTATCCAAAATTTTTTAACATGGAATCCATTAGTTTCAACAATCCATTAATTTGAACTAAAAATATTATATCTGTCCTTCCCGAGAAAGAGAAAAATTTTTCATTATTGTAAAGGTCGATGGGGAAAATAAGACTCCCCACCACAAAAATATTAGTGAAAATATACTACAAAGAAATAAAAAATCTTGTATTTTTTTCTTTATTTGTTTTTAGAATTCAGAAAACAGAAGAATTCTTTTTTTTAGACATCTTATAAGATTGAAACCTGGTCTATTTCATATTGATTAGAATAGGGACTGCCAATTGTGAATTTTATATTAAAAAAGTATTGAGCCAAATTTTTGAGTCAAATCCATTCCGATTATTCCAATATTTTAGGACTTATTTGTTTGTCGTACAAAAAAACTTTTTGAATTCCCAGTAGAAAGAGATTTCCCTAATGACAAAGCTTTTAACGCCGCCCAATATCCTTTCCTTTTCCAAATATTTTTACGAATACGCTTTTTTG